AGAGCTGTATGCATTATATGGACAGAAATCAATCGACCGGGATCATTCAATACGACAGTATGAACACGATACCAAGGCAAACCCATGGAAATACCTCTTTATCAAAGAAAAATAGACACTATGTAACTTTATTGCATTAGAAAAAACTATGCTATTGATATTCTCTTTTCAGTGGATTATCTCGAAGCAAGGGTTAATGTTAATATTTGTATTTGTTCTATTCTGTTGGTACTAATGGAACAATTCTGTTCGTAGGAACAAAGATAAACAGATCTATTCTATACCCAATAAGTACCAATACGCAATGGGGGTTGATCCCATTTTCTATGAGTGAATGCACCCATACTTGTTCATCATTCGAAGGCCCTATTCGTAAAAATTTTCCTTTATTCATTCTGTCTTCTTTTATGAACTTATCCAATCTAAGGATAAAATATGATGAAGGCCAATATTATGAAGACAATAAACTCATTGTTACGTTTCCATACCAAAGTGAAATAAAGTACTAAATTCTTTTTTCTGTTTTTTTATGCCTATTGGTGTTCCAAAAGTGCCTTTTCGAAATCCTGGAGAGGACGATATATCTTGGATTGACGTATAGTGCGGCTTGTCAGATATATTGGGTCATATGGTATTTTCCCGTTCTCTCCCTCGATCGAGATATCCTCTGTTTCGCCCAAGAAAGATTGATTGAATCATCAACAATTTGGAGCGTGAAGTTCAATTAGATCCATTTTATTTTTGGGGGGATCCAGATTAATATTATCAAATAATTTATGGTTGGCTTAGTTGGATCAATAAAATGAAGTATACAGGCTCCGTTTATAAAAAACCCAATTGGTAATATATGATTACTATATTGTATCATAAATGATTTTATTTATAAATAGAAATAGGAGTGATCTCAAACTGTTAATCAATCGAGTAATAGGATGAATACGTCGAATATTTGGTGAAGACATGAAATAAATAAAAAAAGGAAGTTGTAGTAAAAAGAAGTGGTATTGGGGGCATTTGTCCTATATGTGCAAATCGAAGTCGATCGGATCTTTACCCGGAGTAGAGCATAAACCTAAAAAAATTAAGAAGGCCCATTTAGAAACAAGAAAATGACATCGTGATTTGGATCGGATCTCGATGAGACAATACATCAATGATAAGTTAGTTCGATAAGTTTAATGAATTCTTTTTTTTTTTATTTTATATATATTTATATATATTATATGGAAGGGTCAAAACTCATCTTTCTTGAAAAATCGAAGAAAAAGCCCCCTCGTTTTAGAAAGAGTTTGCTATGAAAAAAAAGAGGGCTGGAATCTACACATTGATTCTTTTTCGCGATTTTTTTTAGAACCGTATGCATCAAAAGGTGCATGTACGGTTCCTGAGGGATACAATTTTATCCTAATCAACCGACTTTATCGAGAAAGATTACTTTTTTTAGGCCAAGAGGTTGAGAGCGAGATCTCGAATCAACTTATTGGTCTTATGATATATCTCAGTATAGAGGATGAAAACAAAGATCTGTATTTTTTTATAAATTCTCCTGGCGGATGGGTACTACCCGGAATAGCTATTTATGATACTATGCAATTTGTGCCACCAGAGGTACATACAATATGCCTGGGATTAGCCGCTTCAATGGGATCTTTTATCCTGGTCGGAGGAACAATTACCAAACGTCTAGCATTCCCTCACGCTTGGCGCCAATGAGTTTTTTATTTGATAGAAAAAAGCAGACTATGCCTTCGCCATATGAAATATGAATATTAAGTAATAATAGCATGGCACTTCGAATTCGATATGAGAAAATTCTTTATTGTTTTTTTTTCAAAACATTAGATTATGTATCGAAAGAGAAGTATGAGATAAAGGGTATTTCCGATTTTATCTTATCTATCGGGGGTCCGTTTCAGCGTCACAAACTTTTTGTTTTCACACCAGAAGGCTCTTAACAATCTTTATGTTATGAAAGGATACGAAAATAAAAAATAATCTTATTTGGTTCTTATTTTATTTGATCAGATCAAAAAGAAACTTTGGGATTGCTGAATCATAGAGGAAATAAATATATAACGTAACGGAGCCATCATAGTATTTTTTAACTTCTCCGAAAGGAAGGGTGGTAATTGGATCATTTACCGATCTGGATCTGACAGATCCTACATTTTTCGATGGCAGGTAAAAGTCAATTCCATTGTAGAGCCGTATGCAATTCGCAAAAGATGCCTGTACGGTTGTTCAATTCTATCTTTTTTTCTTGTTATTCTTTATCTCTTCTCTTCGACTCATCATACGAGATAGAGAAATCATTTATTATGTTATATCATCAGGGTAATGATCCATCAACCGGCTGCCGCTTTTTATGAGGCACAAGCCGGAGAATTTGTCATGGAAGCGGAAGAACTACTGAAACTGCGCGAAATCATCACAAAGGTTTATGTACAAAGAACGGGCAAACCCTTATGGGTTGTATCCGAAGACCTGGAAAGGGATGTTTTTATGTCAGCAACAGAAGCCCAAACTCATGGAATTGTTGATCTTGTAGCGGTTCAATGAAAAAAGAAAGGATTTCGTGCAAATCCGTGATTTGAGATCTTCTTACCGGGTTTCATTTTCATTAAATTAAATAAAATGGGGGTAATTCATAATCATCCGGTTAGGATCGATCTAAACCAGTACATTATGTATATGATTCAGCATGCCAACTATTAAACAACTTATTAGAAACACAAGACAGCCAATCAGAAATGTCACGAAATCCCCCGCTCTTCGGGGGTGTCCTCAGCGCCGAGGAACATGTACTAGGGTGTATGTGCGACTCGTTCAGATCATGGACTGGGACGAAAAACAACTTTTCCAGTATCAATGATCAGTACCAGTGAATAGAATGGAAGAACTCCATTCACTATCTAAACTAAAAAAAAAAAGATCTATCATATTCCCCTATTGTGTATTGTGTATGAAATTTATGGTTTCCGTCGGTGCAAATACAATCACCTAAATTTAAGATAATAAGCAATTCCCCATTGGCAAAAGGGTTATCCATTAAGCGGGGAAAATCAGCAGAAAGATTGGGCTCCCACTCTTGCAAGAACGGACTAACAGGGTCAGCTACTTAGCTAACCTTCATAATTAAATACCGTTACTGTATAGGTAGATCTCATTGTGAAAGACCTATTACTGGATAATTCATGGGTAGAGCCAAAGAGTGTGAACTGTACAAGTTACCAATAAGATTTATTAAATGAAGGAAGGAGCTCCGGTGTATAGAAAGGACCTCACCGTTTAAGAAGTAACCATAGAAACGATGGAACCCACTATTTCTTTATCCATTTAATTTCAAATTGACTACTTTTTTAGTTAATTTACTATGTTTTTGATACCTAGTATCAATACTATTTCTTATTTCGAGGTGAAATGCATAGAAAAAAGAAAAAAAAATCGTGGTCGGGAAGGTTATAGTAGCAAAAGCCATTGGAATTTTTATTTTATACATTGGAAGAATCCGCTTTGTTATTAATAGACCAGGAAAGGGTACAAGGATAACTGAAAGAAAGGAAATCAATTAGTTATTCATCAAAGTTTCATTTATTCAATGACCAGAACTAGACGAGGATATATAGCTCGTAGACGTAGAACAAAAATTCGTTTATTTACATCAAGCTTTCGAGGAGCCCATTCAAGACTTACTCGAACTATTACTCAACAGAAAATCAGAGCTTTGGTTTCGACTCATCGGGATAGAGATCGGCAAAAGAGAGATTTTCGTCGTTTGTGGATCACTCGGATAAATGCAGTAATTCACGAGAATGGGGCATCCTATAGTTATAGTAGATTTATACACGATCTGTACAAGAGGCAGTTACTTCTTAATCGTAAAATACTTGCACAAATAGCTATATCCAATAGGAATTGTCTTTATATGATTTCCAATGAGATCATAAAATAAAGAGATTGTAAAGAATTCACCGGAATGATTTAATGATTTAAATAAATGGAGTTCCCCGGAGAATGAACTCCGGGAAGGTAGATTCTAAATTAGTATGATAAAATATGATAAAGTCGTCAAAATGAAGGAATATGTTCAATAAAAAAAAAAAAGGATTTCTTCTTCTTCCCCGATTATTTTTGTTTCTTACAACACAACAATCAAATCTCGATTCTTAGATTTTTCGAACAAAACATCAAATCTGCGTTTGAGTTCGAATTGGAATTTCGATTCAATTGAAGAGTAAGCCTATTTATTTCTGGTTCTAAGACCAGTAGTTCTAGCGGTCGACTCGGTTCTTTCAAATTGTTTCTCATTATTAAGAAAAGGTAACGAAGATAAAATACGAGCTTGTTTTATAGCAATAGTAATTAATCGTTGTTGTTTCAAAGTCAATCTATTCACTCGTCTAGATAATATTTTTCCTTGTTCACTAATAAATCGACTAATTAAACTCATGTTTCTATAATCAATTCGATCCCCCGATTGGATCGGGGGCAAACGCCTACGAAAAGATCGCTTGGATTTAAGAAAAGGTCGCTTGGATTTATCCATGGTTTGTTTATTCCTTATCCCGAAAATCCTATTTCGTTCGGATCAAAAATGAATTAGAATTCAGAAATAGGATTTGGTTTATTTCTATTTAAATATATGTTATATATATTATATAATATTATATACTATATTATTTTACTATATTATTTTTACTGTTCCTTGGAAGGGTGACACCTCGGTTCGATCTATTTTTTTATCTCCCCATGAATCGTATGTTTATAACAATAGGGACAGAATTTTTGCAATTCCAATCGACCGGGCGTATTGTGTCGATTTTTTTCAGTAATATATCTGGAAATGCCTGTTGATTCCTTATTAACACCGCCTCGTACACAACTAGTACATTCCAAAAGAACCCTTATTCGGGCATCTTTACTCTTGGCCATGAACCTCCTTTGTTTTTTTTTATTCATTCAAGTCTTCTATTTTCGATCCGAAGAAAGTAAGGAAAAAAAATAGAAGTTGCTAACTCAAAATCCAATTATGATATGAAGGATTTCGTTGTAATCAATATCAATAGAGTAATAGTAAATAATAAGTAATACAATGATTTCTAACTATAACTATATTTCTAATCGCAGTACAGTATTTAATTTAAGGATCTTGTATGATACTCTTGCACTAGACCAACATTTACATTTACGTTTTCCCTCTATTCTTAATTTGATTCGAGTCTGAACCCGAGTTTCGCTGAGGTTAAATCCACTTTTATTCTTTCTCTTACTCGTCCCTTATAAAATTCTAAAAAAGAGAAAAAAAGAGGAGGGGGAAAGGAATTAGTCACAGATATTTGATTGTATCTCTAATATTCTTCACCCCTTCTCATGTTAATTAAAAAAAGGGAATGTCAACGCATCCGGGAATAAACGATTAATCTCTATCAATAGACCTGCTAAGGACCCGAACCATATAGTACTTAGTACCGGTGCCGTGGAAAGATATGTTTTTAGATCTCGCATTTAAAATCCTCCTTATTTATTGTAATACATAATGGTAATACATATATGATCAGATGCATATGGACCACTTGTATTTGTACACAGAATTCCCGATTCAAATTGAAGATTCGCTAGATAAGATTTTCTTTTTCTTAAAACATAAAAAGAAGTTTCTTTACTCCTGAGCATTCCCCAAAAATATTCATTTATTTTTTATTTCATTTTTAGGGTGGGTTTCATATTTTATATGTATATAAGTCTTTTATTATTATATGTTAATATATAATAATATGATAAAAAAAAAAAGAAGAAATGGGAAGAAAAATTGTGTATATCAATGGAGGAAATAAGGATGTGGAAAACAAGACAGGTATTCTCTACAATGACACTGTAGACCAATTGAAAGGGATGTAGCGCAGCTTGGTAGCGCGTTTGTTTTGGGTACAAAATGTCACGGGTTCAAATCCTGTCATCCCTACCTATTACTTCTCCTCTGAGCAGTAACGAAGAATCAATTGAGATCAATTAAAATTGGATATACATAATTTTTCATTTTATGATACTATAATAGTATATGCATACAAGATGTGTTGGAGTTGAGTTACAAAAAGAATCCTTTTCTTTATAGTCTTATCTATTGTGATAAGAAAACGCTCTTAGTTCAGTTTGGTAGAACGTGGGTCTCCAAAACCCAATGTCGTAGGTTCAAATCCTACAGAGCGTGATTCCGTTTTTGTTAGTTGGAATTACACTGAACTAACTTCACTAACTTGAACAGCAATCTGAATTTGACCTCCTGTGGATTAAAGAATAAAGAAAAGAGGAGGTCAATCAAAAAAAGAGATGTTAATTAATCAAAGGTCCAACTGATCACCACGTCTGTATTGTAAATATGCAGTTACGAATAATCCAGCCAAAGTAATAGGAATTAGACCTAAGACGATTCCAAATAGAAAAACTTCAATCATTTCATTTCAATTTGTTTGAAAAGGGGAAAAGAGAGGTAATATCTATCCCTAAATCTTAATCCGAATTGCCCATGAATCGCAATGACCAAGAATTGGCAATTGACACGGTAAGGAACTCATAGAATACATGGAATCTCACGGAAAGGTTTCTCTTTATGAATTGTTTATTCGATTAATTTCAAATAAGTCGTATCTTGCTTAGACCAATAAATAGGACTGAGGTTATAGTTGAAGCCGCTAGTAGAAAACCGAAATAACTAGTTATAGTAGGCATGAAGGAGCTAAATGAAATATGTTCTTTATTATACATATGTTTATAAAGCACTTACCTAAGTTTCCATTTTTGCGAGATACGAGGATAAACAAAAATACCAATTGAAAGAATAAGTTAAATTGAAAGTTTTTGATTCATCAATCAATTATTATAGGCGGCACTAACAAAGATAGAGTGACAGAGGTATAAAAAGAAATCGATTCATTATCTGTGGCATCTACCCATACCGTGATTCCGAATCAACAGATTCATTGAGCAACTCTTGAGTAAACTAATAATAAAATAAGAACTGTGCCGTGTAACTTCGTTCAAAAATGAAACTTTCTTTGCGTCACTATGAAACAAAATTAGAAAATCATTTCTATTTTGATCATTTCTTTTTTAATTGTATCGAATACATTTTATATTTTGGAACGAAGAGTGCCCTTATAACAATAAAATCTTTTCTTTTACTTTTTACTTTAATTTTAACTCATTAGATTCAATAGTAGGTTCATTCACATAGTATCTCGAATGAGAAAAAAAAAAGATATCGCACGATCAGATCACTCGAAAAAATAAAATCTGTATTTTGGTTCAATTAGATTCTAAAAAATTCCTATTATCTTTTCCTTTATAGGTTCCACATTTTGTCTTTCCATATTATAACTTCTAGTTAGGTAGTTAGGTCAAGAAAGAACCCTTAGATCTAATACAACAATGCGTGCTTCGCGAATATTGATTGTTCCCATTATTTTATTCATTGTTCTCTTTCTTTCATCGAATACTATCTAC